GTCTTAGAGCCCGAAAAAGATAGGTTTACACTTTCGTCACTTGAATTCAAATCCCCATCCGAACTCAAATGCGGATTGATATTTTGTTGGAAAAATCCAAGAATCCGGATTGAATTCTCGTGTCGTAAGAAAAAAAAAAAGAATAATCTGGGAAGAAGAAATTGTTTTTATTGGACGTGTTGATTCATATTTATTTTGACTACTTTATCATATTTTATCATATATTAATTATTCTATTCATTTTTATTCGACCTTCCCGGAGTTCATTCTCCGGGCAACTCCGTTTAACCGGTGGATTCCTTCCAACTCACTTCTTTTATGATCTCATTGGAAATCATATAAAGACAATTCCTATTTGATATAGCTATTTGTGCAAGTATTTTACGATTAAGAAGCAACTGTCTCTTGTACAGATCATTTATTAATCTACTATAACTATAGCATACCCCCCTTTCACGAATTGCTGCATTTATTCGAGTGATCCACAAACGACGAAAATTTATTTTTTGCCTATCCCTATCCCGATGAGCCGAAACCAAAGCTCTTATTTTTTGTTGAGTAATAGTTCGAGTAAGTCTTGAATGAGCCCCCCGAAAGCTTGATGCAAATAAACGAATTTTTGTTCTACGTCTCCGAGCGATATATCCCCGTCTAATTCTGGTCATTGAATAAATGAAACTTTAACGAATAACTAATAGATTTCCTTTCTTTCAGTTATTCTTTTGCCCCTTTCCTAGTATATTAATAACAAAACGGATTTTTCCAATGTATAAACTAAAAATTCCAATGGCTTTGGCTACTATAACCTTCCCAACCACGATTTTTTATTTTTTCTAGGCATTTCACCTCGAAATACGAAATTGTACTTAAAAAATAGCAATGATAAAGAAATAGTGGATTCCATCGTTTCTATGGTTACTTCTTAAACGGTGAGGTCTTCTCTATACACCGGAGCCTTTACTTCATTTAATCAATGTTATTGCTAACTTGTATAGTTCACATTCTTCGGCTCTACCCATGAATTATCCAGTAATAGGTCTTTCACAACGAGCTCTACCTATACAGTAACGGTATTTAATTATGAAAGTTGGCTGGGTAGCTGACCCTGTTAGTCCGTTCTTGCAAGAGGCGTCTAGGTTAACTAAGATTTCCTCCGCTTAATGGATAACCATTTGCTACCAATGGAGAATTGCTTCTCATCTTGAATTGAGGTGAGTGGTTTTACACCAATAGAAACCATAAATTTCATACACAATAAAAGGGATATGATCCATTTTCTTATTTTTAGATAGTAAATGTAGTTCGTTTTTCCGTTCTATCCTATTTGATCATTGATATTTGAACATTGTCCTCTTTCCTTTGTTCTAGTTCATGATCTGAACGAGTCGCACATACACCCTAGTACATGTTCCTCGACGCTGAGGGCATCCCCGAAGCGCGGGGGATTTTGTGACATTTCTAATTGGCTGTCTTGTATTTCTAATAAGTTGTTTAATCGTTGGCATGTTGAATCATATACATAATGGACTGGTTTAGATCGATCCTAACCGGATGATTATGAATTACAATTACAATAGTAAATAAAAATCATAGAATATTAAACTCGGCAGGGTGAATTTTAAATCACGACTTGACGTGAAATTGAAATAAAGGCTATTCTCATTCAACCGCTACAAGATCAACAATTCCATAAGCTTGGGCTTCTGTTGCTGACATAAAAACATCTCTTTCCATGTCTTCGGATACAACCCATAAAGGTTTGCCCGTTCTTTGTACATAAACCCTTGTCAGGGTTTCACGTAGTTTCAGCAGTTCTCCCACTTCCAGGATGAATTCTCCCGTTGCTACTTCAGAAAAAGAACCAGCAGGTTGATGGATCATTACCCTGATGATATAAGATAATAAAAAGTTTCTCTATTTCGCACGATGAGGGGAAGATAAAAGAAAGATAAAAGAATAACAAGAAAAAAGATAGAATCGAACAACCGTACGGGCATTATGCATTGCATACGGCTCTACAATAAAATTGACCCTTACCTTCAAAAAATAGGATCGATTAGACCCCGATCGGTAAATGATCAACTTACCACCCTTCCTTTCGGAGGAATTCAAAAATACTATGATGGCTCCGTTGCTTTATATATTTATTATATTTTTTTGTCTGTGATTTGTCTGTCATTCAGCAATCCCAAAGTTGCTTTTTTGATCAAATAAACTAATGAAAAAAGAATTTTTTTTTTTTTTCGCTCTATACTATAAATATTGTTAAGAGACCTCTGGTGTGAAAAAAAGTTTGTGACGCTGAACTGGACTTCCGATAATAAAATAGGAAATACCTTTTTCTCATATTACTCTCTCGATACATAATCTAATGTTTTGAAAACAGAATTTCTTATATCGAATTCAAAGTGCCATGCTATTATTACTTAATATTCATATTTCATATGGCGAAGGCATAGTCTTCTTTTTTCTCTCAAATAAAAGCCTCATTGGCGCCAAG